TAGAAGTATATTGATTGTTCCCCAATAACCGAATACTTTTTTCTGTAAATACTGCATATTTGATTCCATCCATAAATCCATTTTCTTCCCTATGAGTTCCAGTATCAATAAGAATTCTAGTTCTTACTGTTCATATGTTATGGTATGAATATACCATACCAATTCGGTATGTATGGATGATGAGATTCCATTGATACAGAGCCAATTCTAATAGACTTATTGAACGTTCCCATTGGCGTGCATCCAGCAGGAATTGAACCTACGAATTTGCCAATTATGAGTTGGGCGCTTTAACCATTCAGCCATGGATGCTTAACAGGGATCATCGTACATCGTAAATAACCAAATTCCAATTGAAATGAAATCTTTAGGAGGAATCAATGAGAGGACATCAATTCAAATCCTGGATCTTCGAATTGAGAGAGATATTGAGAGAGATCAAGAATTCTCACTATTTCTTAGATTCATGGACCAAATTCGATTCAGTGGGATCTTTCACTCACATTCTTTTCCACCAAGAACGTTTTATGAAACTCTTTGACCCCCGAATTTGGAGTATCCTACTTTCACGTGATTCACAGGGTTCAAGAAGCAATCGATATTTCACGATCAAAGGTATAATACTGCTTGTAGTAGCGGTCCTTATATCTCGTATTAACAATCGAAAGATTGTCGAAAGAAAAAATCTCTATTTGATGGGGCTTCTTCCTATACCTATGAATTCCATTGGACCCAGAAATGAGACATTGGAAGAATCTTTTTGGTCTTGCAATATCAATAGGTTGATTGTTTCGCCCCTGTATCTTCCAAAAGGGAAAAATATTTCTGAGAGTTGTTTCATGGATTCGCAAGAGAGTACTTGGGTTCTCCCAATAAATAAAAAGTGTATCATGCCTGAATCTAACCGGGGTTCGCGGTGGTGGAGGAACCGGATCGGAAAAAAGAGGGATTCTAGTTGTAAGGTATCTAATAAAACCGTAGTTGGAATTGAGATCTCATTCAAAGAGAAAGATAGCAAATATCTGGAGTTTCTTTTTTTATCCTATACGGATGATATGATCCGCAAGGACCATGATTGGGAATTGTTTGATCGTCTTTCTCCGAGGAAGAAGCGAAACATACTCAACTTGAATTCGGGACAGCTATTCGAAGTCTTAGGGAAAGACTTGATTTGTTATCTCATGTCTGCTTTTCGTGAAAAAAGACCAATTGAAGGGGGGGGGTTCTTCAAACAACAAGGAGCTGAGGCAACTATTCAATCAAATTATATTGAGCATGTTTCCCATCTCTTCTCGAGAAACAAGTGGGATATTTCTTTGCAAAATTGTGCTCAATTTCATATGTGGCAATTCCACCAAGATCTCTTCGTTAGTTGGGGAAAGAATCAGCACGAATCGGATTTTTTGAGGAACGTATCGAGAGAGAATTTGATTTGGTTAGACAATGTGTGGTTGGTAAACAAGGATCGGTTTTTTAGCAAGGTACGGAATGCATTGTCAAATATTCAAAAAGAAAGATCGATTCTTTGGGATCCTTCCTTTCTTCAAACGGAAGGAACAGAGATAGAATCAGATCGATTCCCGAAATGCCTTTTTGGATCTTCCTCAATGTCCCGGCTATTCGCGGAACGTGAGAAGCAGATGAATAATCATCTGCTTCCGGAAGAAATCGAAGAATTTCTTGGGAATCCTACAAGATCAATTCGTTCTTTTTTCTCTGACAGATGGTCAGAACTTCATCTGGGTTCGAATCCTACTGAGAGGTCCACTAGAGATCAGAAATTTTTGAAGAAAAAACAGGATGTTTCTTTTGTTCTTTCCAGGCGATCGGAAAATAAAGAAATGGTTGATATATTCAAGATAATTACGTATTTACAAAATACCGTCTCAATTCATCCTATTTCATCAGATCCGGGATCTGATATGGTTCCGAAGGATGCACCGGATATGGACAGTTCCAATAAGATTTCATTCTTGAACAAAAATCCATTTTTTTATTTATTTCATCTATTCCATGGCCGGAACAAGGGGGGATACACGTTACACCATGATTTTGAATCAGAAGAGAGATTTCAAGAAATGGCAGATCTATTCACTCTATCAATAACCGGGCCGGATCTGGTGTATCATAGGAGATTTGCCTTTTCTATTGATTCCTACGGGTTAGATCAAAAAAAATTCTTGAATAAGGTATTCAACTCCAGAGATGAATCGAAAAAGAAATCTTTATTGATTCTACCTCCTCTTTTTTATGAAGAGAATGAATCTTTTTATCGAAGGATCAGAAAAAAATTGGTCCGGATCTACTGCGGGAATTATTTGGAAGATCCAAAAATAAAAACGGCGGTATTTGCTAGCAACAACATAATGGAGGCAGTCAATCAATATAGATTGATCCGAAATCTGATGCAAATCCAATATAATACCTATGGGTACATAAGAAGTGTATCGAATCGATTCTTTTTAATGAATAGATCCGATCGCAACTTCGAATATGAAAT